TGTGGTCGGGCTCTATTATGGATTTCTGACCACATTCTCCATAGGGCCCTCTTATCTCTTCCTTCTCCGAGCTCGGGTTATGGAAGAAGGAACCGAGAAGGAGGTATCAGCAACAACTGGTTTTATTGCAGGACAGCTCATGATGTTCATATCGATCTATTATGCGCCTCTGCATCTAGCATTGGGTAGACCTCATACAATAACTGTCCTAGTTCTACCGTATCTTTTGTTTCATTTCTTCTGGAACAATCACAAAAACTTTTTTGATTATGGATCTACTACCAGAAATTCAATGCGTAATCTCAGCATTCAATGTGTATTCCTTAATAATCTCATTTTTCAATTATTCAACCTTTTCATTTTACCAAGTTCCACGTTAGCCAGATTAGTCAACGTTTATATGTTTCGATGCAACAACAATATTTTATTTTTAACAAGTAGTTTTATTGGTTGGTTAATTGGTCACATTTTATTCATGAAATGGGTTGGATTGGTATTATTCTGGATACGGCAAAATCATCCTATTCGATCTAATAAGTATCTTGTGTCAGAATTGAGAAATTCTATGGCTCGAATCTTTAGTATTCTCTTATTTATCACCTGTGTCTACTATTTAGGCAGAATGCCGTCGCCTATTTTCACTAAGAAACTGAAAGAGAAAGAAACCTCAGAAACGGAAGAAGGGGGAGAAAGAAAGGAAGAAAGCGATGTAGAAACAACTTCCGAAATGAAGGAGACTAAACAGGAACAAGAGGGATCCACCGAAGAAAACCCTTTCCTTTGTTCGGAAGAAGAGGAGGATCTGGACAAAATAGATGAAACGGAAGAGATCCGAGTGAATGGAAAGGAAAAGGATGAATTTCACTTTAAAGAGGCACGCTATCAAGATAGCCCAGTTTACGAAGATTCTGATCTGGAGACCCATCAAGAGAATTGGGGATTGGGAAGACTGAAAGAAGAGAAAAAGAAAAGAATGAATAAAAAGTTGTGGGTTGAAAAAACTTTTGTAACTTTTTTTTTCGATTATAAACGATGGAACCGTCCATTAAGATATATAAAAAATGATCAATTAGAAAATGCTTTACGCAATGAAATGTCACAATTTTTTTTTTTTACATGTACAAGTGATGGAAAACAAATAATATCCTTTACATATCCGCCCAGTTTATCGACTTTTTCAGAAACGATAGAACGAAGAATCTCTTCGTACATAATAGAGAAACTATATGACGAAGAGATTTATAATTCTTGGATTTATACTAATGAAAAGAAAAAGTGCAATTTGAACAATGAATTGAGAAGCCGAATCCTAATTTTCGAAAAAAATGGGGTATTCCATAGTTTGGATATGCTTGAAAAAAGAACCTTATTATGCGATGATAAAAAAAGAAAACAATGCTTGCCAAAAACATATGATCCTTTTCTCAATGGACCATATCGAGGAATGAGAAAAAGATTCTATTCACGTGCAATCATGGATACTTATACAGATACAGAAGATTTAGTAGAGATTTTCTTTATAAATAAGATTCATGATCTACTTCTTAATGATTCGGTAGAACTCTACCGCCAATCTTTTTTGAATTCTACAGAAAAAAAAGGAATTGATTCAGAAAGTAAAGCAAAATCTTTGCAATTTGTATTTGATCTAATTACAACGCATACAAAAGATCAAAAAAAAAGGAAAAATCAATCTTTTGGAATTAAAATAGAAGAAGTAAGTAAAAAGGTTTCTCAATGGTCATACAAATTAATCGATAAATTGGAAGAAGAGGAAGAAGAAAACGAAGAAGAATTGGGGGAAGAAGATCATGAGATTCATTCAAGAAGAGCCAAACATGTATTAATTTATAACAATAGTGATCAGAATACCAATCCTATTTCTATTGCTAAGAATACTAGTAACAATGATCAAAAAGATGATCAAATAGAAGAAGAAGAGGTAGCTTTGATACGTTACTCACAACAATCGGATTTTCGTCGCAATCTAATAAAAGGATCCATGCGCGCTCAAAGACGTAAAGCAGTTATTTGGGGCCCTTTTCAAGTAAATGTGCATTCCCCGCTTTTCTTGGATCGGCTAGACAAAACATCTTTTTTTTCGTTTTTTTATATCAACGAAATTAAGAATCTCATTTTTAGGAATTGGATGGGTAGAGAACAAGAATCAGAATTCAAAATCTCATATTTGGAAACTGAAGATATAAAAGAAGAAAAGGAGAAAGAGGTAGAAAAATATAAAAATGAACGAATAGAAATATCAGAAGCTTGGGATACCCTTATATTTACTCAAGCAATAAGAAGTTTGATGTTAGTAACCCAATCTTTTCTTAGAAAATACATTATATTGCCTTCATTAATAATAACTAAAAATATTTTACGTATGCTATTATTCCAATCTACCGAGTGGGACGAGGATTTTCAGGAATGGAATAGAGAAAAGCATATTAAATGCACCTATAATGGTGTTCAATTATCAGAAACAGAATTTCCCCAAGATTGGTTAATAGACGGTATTCAGATAAAGATTATAGATCCTTTCTGTCTAAAACCTTGTAGAAAATCTAAGATACGATCTTATCGCCGAGATAAAAAAAAAAGAGAGAAAAAGACAAATTTTTGTTTTTTAACAGTCTGGGGAATGGAATCAAAACTTCCCTTTGGTCCTCCCCGAAAACGACCTTCTTTTTTTGAACCTATTTATAAAGAACTCAAGAAAATAAATAAAAAGGTGAAAAATAGATTTTTACAAGTTCTAGAATCTTTAAAAAAAAAAAAAAAATCCTTTCTAAGAGTTAGAGAAGAAAAAACAAAAGAGATAATAGTCCGAGTTATCAAACTAATAATTAAAAAACTAGAAAAGGTAAATATAATTTTATTATTTGAATTGAGGAAAGAAAAAGTATATGAACCGGGAGAAAAAGATTTAAAAAGAAAAAGTAATAATAAGATTCTTCGCGAATCGTCCGTTCTAATTCGAACGATGAATTGGTTAAATTATTCGCTAATAGAAAGAAGAATGAAAGATCTTTCTGATAATACAATCAAAATAAGGAATCAAATTGAACAAACCACAAAAGACAAGAAAAAAAAAGAAAGAGTTTTATTTTATGATAATAAAAGATCGGGATCGCAGAAACATATTTTGAAAATCTTAAAAAGGAAAAATATCCGATTAATGCGTAAATCACACTACTTTCTCAAATCATTCATTGAAAAAATACACATAGATATTTTGCTATGTACCATTACCCTTTCTAAGATCAATGCACAACTTTTCTTTGAATCAACAAAAAAGATCTTTAATAAATCCATTTACAACAATGAAATAAAAAAAGAACAAGAAGTAATTGATGAAAAAAAAAAAAATACAATGAATTTTTTTTTGAATATAAAAAGAAAAAGATTGTTTTCAAATACTGAAAATAATAATCAAAATTCCAATACTTCTTGGAACTTATCTTCCTTGTCCCAAGCATATGTATTTTATAAATTTTCACAAATCCAATTACTTAATAAGTATCAATTGAGGTCTGTATTTCAATATCAAGGGAGCTATCCTTTTTTTAAGGATAAATTCAAAGACTATTGTATGATACACGGAATGTTTAATACCAAATCAAGATATAAGAAAACTCAGACGTATGTAATGAACGAATGGAAAAACTGGTTAAAAGGTCATTATCAATACGATTTAGCTCAAAAAATAAAGTCTCGATTAGTACCTAAAGAATGGCAAAATAAAATCAATCAACGTCGTATGATTCAAAACAAGGAATCAATCCAATTGGATTTATATAAAAAAAAATACCAATTCATTTATTCCATGAAAAAAAATGACTATGTAACGAATTCTTTTATGAGTAAAAAAGAAAAATGGAAAAAACATTATAGATATGATCTTTTATCATATAAATACATAAGCCTCCCAAATTCATACATTTCTGGATCCCCATTAGAAGGGGACCAAGGAGTTCCATATCATTTAAATACATGGAAACCCGAATCATTTTATATATTGGTAAGTATACCTAGTAAAAATGATATAGAAAAAGGTATTGATAAAGGTCTTGATATTGATAGGAATACAAATTTGGATAGAAAATATTTTGATTGTAGAATTCTTCATCCTTGTTTTAGAAATAATATAGAGATCTGGACTAATGCACATATTGGCATGAAGATTCAGAAAGATACTAAGACTGAAATTCAGAATTTAAAAAGAATGAAAAAAAAAGATCTTTTTTTTCCAACGATTTATCAAGAGATCAAACCATGCAATCAAAAAAATTTATTTTTTGATTGCATGGGAATGAATAAAGAAAGGTTCTATTATATCGCATCAAATCATGATAATATATCCAATTTAGAACCTTGGTTCTTCTCAGAATTTGTGTTACTTCTTTATGTATATAAGATTAAACCTTGGATCATCCCAATCAAATCACTCTTTTTTCATCTTTCTAGAAATGAAAAAAGTAAAAACATTAACGTAAATCCAAAAGAATCATCTTACAAAAAAAAAGATCTTGAATTAGGAAATTACAAGCAGGAAGAAAACGAACAACAGGACCAAGGAAATCTTGTATCGAATCTAATAAAACAAAAAAATAAAAAAGCTGTTGAAGAAGATTACGCAAGCTTAGAAATTCAAAAGGGTATAAAAAAGAAACAATATAAGAACAATAAGCAAATGGAACTAGATTATTTTTTGAAAAGATATTTACTTTTTCAACTAAGATGGACTAATTTCTTCAATCAAAAAATAATGAAAAATATAAGGATATATTGTCTCTTACTTAGACTGATGAATCCAAATGAAATTGCTATATCTTCGATTCAAAGAGGTGAAATAAATCTAGAAGAAATCCTGATTCAAAAGGACCTAGTTCTTGGAGAATTGATAAGAAAGGGAATTTTTAGTATTGAACCAATTTGTCTATCTATACGAAGGGACGGGAAATCTATTATATATCAAACTATGGATATTTCATTGGACGATAATAAGAAGCACCAAACAAATAAAAAATACAAAAAAAAAATAGATATTGAGAAAGGGAGGTTTGAAAAATACATTGCACAACACAGCAACATATTTTTATGTGGATACAAAAATCATTATGATTTACTTGTTCCTGAAAATATTCTATCTCCCAAACGTCGTAGAGAATTTCGAATTCGAATTTGTTTCAATTACAGGAATTTTAATGTTGTAGATAGAAATCTAAGATTTTGCAATGAAAACAAAATAAGAAACTGCGGTCAATTTTTGAATGAGTACAAGCATCTTAATACAGATAGAAAGGATTTCCTTAAATTCAAATTGTTTCTTTGGCCCAATTATCGATTAGAAGATGTAGCTTGTATGAATCGCTATTGGTTTGACACCAATAATAGCAGTCGTTTCAGTATGTCAAGAATACATATGTATTCACAGCTCAGAATGAATTCAATTCCAATGAAAAAGGAAAAAATTTAGAGTTGATTTACTACATATCGTGTAACATATTCGGTATATGAAAACCAAAATATATACACTGTATAACATTCTAATACATTATGATTATTTCAGAATGTATAAATCTTCACTAGAAATAGTTTTAAAGTTTTCAATAAAAATAAATTGTTATCTTTCGTGAATACATATATGTTTTATATTCTGTTTTAGATATTTGGATCCAATATCTAAAACAGAAACACATAAATAAAAAACAAAGTAGTATAAAAAAGTAGTATATGAATGAAATCAATTTTTGATGTATACTAGATGAAAATAAAAAAAAAAAAAAAAAATATTATTATTTTTCCTGATCGTTAAAATTCACAGAAAAGAAAGATAGAAATTTTCATTTATGGTTAAAAATTCATTCATATCAGTTATTACACAAGAAGAAAAAGAAGAGAATAGTGGGTCTGTTGAATTTCAAGTGTTCCATTTAACTAGTAAGATACGGAGACTTACTTTACATTTAGAATTGCACAAAAGAGATTTTTTATCGCAAAGGGGTCTACGAAGAATTCTGGGAAAACGTCAACGATTATTGACTTATTTGTCAAAGAAAAAGAAAGTGCGTTATAAGAAATTAATAGATCAGTTAGATATTCGGGAACCAAAAACTCGTTAATTTAATTTAAATTTCTTATTATCCTTGTTATTTTTTATTTTTTAATTATTTTATTATTAGATTCTTCATTTTCATAAATTCATGAAATAATGAATTAAGGAAAAAAAATATGACTGTACCGGCTACAAGAAAGAATTTCATAATAGTCAATATGGGTCCTCACCACCCATCAATGCATGGTGTTCTTCGTCTGATCGTTACTCTGGATGGTGAAGATGTTATTGACTGTGAACCTATATTGGGCTATTTACACAGAGGGATGGAAAAAATAGCGGAGAACCGAACAATTATACAATATTTGCCTTACGTAACACGTTGGGATTATTTAGCTACTATGTTCACAGAAGCAATAACAGTAAATGCACCAGAACGATTGGAAAGTGTTCAAGTGCCTAAAAGGGCCAGTTATATCAGAGTTATTATGCTGGAGCTGAGCCGTATAGCCTCCCATTTGTTATGGCTCGGACCTTTTATGGCCGATATCGGTGCACAGACTCCCTTTTTCTATATTTTCAGAGAGAGGGAATTGATATATGATCTATTTGAAGCCGCCACAGGTATGCGGATGATGCATAATTATTTCCGAATCGGAGGAGTAGCTGCGGATTTACCTTATGGCTGGATAGATAAATGTTTTGATTTCTGTGATTATTCTTTAACCGAAGTTGTTGAATATCAAAAATTAATTACACGAAATCCCATTTTTTTGGAACGAGTTGAAGGAGTGGGCATTATTGGTGGGGAGGAGACAATAAATTGGGGTTTATCAGGACCGATGTTACGAGCTTCTGGAATCCAATGGGATCTTCGTAAAGTTGATCGCTATGAGTGTTACAATAAATTTGATTGGGAAATCAAATGGCAAAAAGAAGGCGATACATTAGCTCGTTATTTAGTACGAATTGGCGAAATGCAAGAATCCATAAAAATCATTCAACAGGCTCTAGAAGGAATCCCTGGAGGACCTTATGAGAATTTAGAAAACCGCCGCTTTCATAGGACAAAGAATTCCGAATGGAAGAATTTTGAATATAGATTTATTACTAAAAAACTTTCCCCCAATTTTGAATTGTTAAAACAAGAACTTTATGTAAGGGTAGAGGCCCCAAAGGGAGAATTAGGAATTTATTTAATAGGAGATAGCAGCGTTTTTCCCTGGAGATGGAAAATTCGTCCACCCGGTTTCATCAATTTGCAAATTCTTCCACAGCTAGTTAAAAGAATGAAATTGGCTGATATCATGACGATACTAGGTAGTATAGATATCATTATGGGAGAAGTTGATCGTTGAAATGATAATTGATACGACAGAAGTACAAACTATAAACTCTTTTTATAAATTAGAATCCTTAAAAGAAGTCTATGGACTCTTATGGATTTTTGTACCCATTTTCATCCTTGTCTTAGGAATCACAATGGGGGTATTAGTCATTGTGTGGTTAGAAAGAAAAATATCCGCAGCAATACAACAACGTATCGGACCTGAATATGCCGGCCCTTTAGGAATTCTTCAAGCTTTAGCGGATGGAACCAAACTACTTTTTAAGGAGGATCTTCTTCCTTCTAGAGGGAATATTCGTTTGTTTAGGGTCGGACCTTCCATAGGGGTTATATCAATTCTACTAAGTTCTTTAGTAATTCCTTTTGGATATCACCTTGTTTTAGCTGATCTAAGTATAGGTGTTTTTTTATGGATTGCCATTTCAAGTATTGTCCCCGTCGGTCTTCTTATGTCAGGATATGGATCAAATAATAAGTATTCTTTTTCAGGCGGTCTACGAGCTGCAGCTCAATCAATTAGTTATGAAATACCATTAACTATATGTGTGTTAGCAATATCTCTACGTGCGATTCGTTGGAATATGAACTTTTCTTATCTCTTTTCTAGAAATAGAAAAGAGATAAGAAAAGAATTGAAATATCAATAAGAATAATAAAGAAATAATATAAAGAACTAATAATAAATAATATTAAATATGAGTAATGAGTATATTGAATGTTAAATATCTTCATTTTTCTTATTAAACATTTCAGTTCGATGAGTTAAACCAGATAGTTATATGAGTGAAACAAAACTGCTCCTCAATTTGCAGTAAAACAATAAAAATCTCATTCCCTAGGTACAAGAAGGAAATTCAAGTAAGCATAAGTTGTTTACCCCAAGATTGAGATTATTTGATTAGTCATCATATCTTGAAGCGGATGCAAAAGATCAACTGTATTTATTACTATATATGCTGGGGATCAATCAAAAAGAAGTGGGCAGTTAGGAACACCAAAGTACGAAAAGGATGAGTAATGGAAATAATGTAAGGTATCAAAAATAGGTATTTTTTGCATAAAACTTTGCATAAAAAGAATCATAATTAAGGGGGCTTGGTGTTGGTAGAAATGATCAAGCAGTACTTCCTCACGATTCCTATCTAGAGTATGCTACTATTCGCTGATTAAATAAATAACTATCAAGAACGAATTAATCCTTTAATTTCTTTCTTTTTTTAGTTTTCAGAAAGAAGAACAGGAACAAGACAAATATAATGCAATATTATATGCGATAATAGAATAAAAAAGAAGAAAACGAGAATATAATAAAATATTTATTTCTTCTTTTATTCATACATATGGGAATTCTTATCATCATAATTCATTAACTAATGCCCAATCCTTTTTACTTATGAATTTTTTACTTATGAATATTAAGTAGTATTTGATTAAAGGATTAAGTTATTGCTGAACAAAGATAAATCTTGATTATTTTCATTAGAATATCAAGAAAAGGGATGAGATCAATTCGGAAGCGCTTTTTCTTATTCTAGCAGACAGAATTTTATTGGTCGAATTGAGGACTCTCCAACCTACAATGTGTCTTTATATTGTATTTATCTAGGGTCCAAGGAGTGAATTATTTCCTTACCTTACATTTATTTGGGACCATATAGGAGCCGTATGAAGCTTAGGTTTCATGTACGGTTTTGGAATAGCGATGGGAGCAGTGATGTTATCCTCGACTATAATTATCTAACAGTTCAAGTACAGTTGATATAATTGAGGCACAGTCCAAATATGGTTTTGAGGGATGGAATCTGTGGCGTCAGCCCATAGGGTTTCTAGTCTTTCTAATGTCTTCTCTAGCAGAATGTGAAAGATTACCTTTTGATTTACCAGAGGCAGAGGAGGAATTAGTAGCAGGTTATCAAACCGAATATTCAGGTATAAAATACGGGTTCTTTTATCTTGCTTCTTACGTAAATCTATTAGTTTCTTCATTATTTGTAACAATTCTTTACTTAGGTGGGTGGAATTTTTATATTCCGTATATATCTCTTACTGAACTTTTTGGAATAAATAAAATGTTTAGAATCTTTGTAATAGCAATTAGTATCTTTATTACATTAGCTAAAGCTTATTTGTTTCTGTTCATTCCTATCACAACAAGATGGACTTTACCTAGGATGAGAATGGATCAGTTATTAAATCTTGGATGGAAATTTCTTTTACCTATTTCTCTAGGTAATCTATTATTGACAACTTCTTCTCAACTTGTTTCACTATAAATAAAAAGAATAAATTAATAGAAAACAATAATAAAATGATATTCTATATTCATAACTTTTCTCAAACAATAGAACAATAGAAAGAAACATAAATATTATTCATGGATATCTAGAATATGTTACCTATGATTACTGGGTTCATGAATTATGGCAAACAAACAATACGAGCTGCAAGGTACATTGGACAAAGTTTCATAATTACCTTATCCCATACAAATCGTTTACCTGTAACTATTCAATATCCTTATGAAAAATCAATCACATCAGAGCGTTTTCGCGGTCGAATCCACTTTGAATTTGATAAATGTATTGCTTGTGAAGTATGCGTTCGCGTATGTCCAATAGACCTTCCCATTGTTGATTGGAGATTTGAAAAAGATATTAAGAAAAAACAATTGCTTCATTATAGTATTGATTTTGGGGTATGTATATTTTGCGGTAACTGTGTCGAGTATTGTCCAACAAACTGTTTATCGATGACTGAAGAATATGAGCTTTCCACTTATGATCGTCACGAATTAAATTATAATCAAATTTCTTTAGGTCGGTTACCAATGTCAATAATTGGAGATTACACAATTCAAAAAGTTATGGATTCAGCAATTCAAATGAAAAAAGAAAAAACCCTTGATTCAAGAACGATTACCAATTACTAATATTTGGTTTGGAATAAAGTAGTATTTGCCAAATAACTTTATTTTATCTATATAATTCCTTCTTTTTCTTTCTTTTTTTTTCAATTAGGAAGGTATCAGATAAAAAAGAGTTCCTTTCCTGGACCCTTAGTAAGGTCATGAAATATATCGACTTATTTATTTATTTATATTTTCTTTCATAATGGATTTACCTGGACCAATACATGATATTCTTGTAGTATTTCTGGGATCAGTTCTTATATTAGGAAGTCTGGGAGTAGTATTACTTACCAATCCCATTGATTCTGCTTTTTCATTGGGATTGGTTCTTATTTGTATATCCTTATTATATATATCATTGAATTCCTATTTTGTAGCTGCTGCACAGTTCCTTATTTATGTAGGAGCCATAAATGTATTAATCATATTTGCTGTTATGTTCATGAACGGTTCAGAATATTCCAAGGATTCCCATTTGTGGACCGTTGGAGATAGGATCACTTCACTTATTTGTACAAGTATATTTTTTTCATTAATGACTACTATCCCAGATACGTCATGGTACGGGATTATTCGGACTACAAGATCAAATCAGATTATAGAAAAGGACTTAATAAATAACGTTCAACAAATTGGGATTCATTTATCCACAGATTTTTATCTTCCTTTTGAACTCATTTCTATAATTCTTTTAGTTTCCTTGATAGGTGCAATTACTATGGCTCGTCAATAATCTAATATAATAAGAAATTCCTTTTTTAAGATTAAAGAATGAAAAAGGAAAAATGGATTTAATCTATTTTATTTCAATCTACTTTAGAATATCTTATTTTGTTCTATAATTCTTCTATTCTAGTCGACTCAATCGGTCAAATTTTTGTTCATATTGAAATGAATCAAGATTTATGAGGATTTTATCAATGATGTTAGAGCATGTACTTTTTCTAAGTGTTTTTTTATTTTCTATCGGTATCTATGGACTGATCACAAGTCGAAGCATGGTTAGAGCACTTATGTGTCTTGAGCTTATACTGAATTCGGTGAATATAAATCTTGTGACATTTTCCAATATATTTGATAGTCGCCAATTAAAAGGAGAAATTTTCTCAATCTTTGTTATAGCCATTGCGGCTGCTGAAGCAGCTATTGGTCTAGCTATTGTTTCGTCGATCCATCGTAATAGAAAATCAACTCGTATCAATCAATCGAATTTGTTAAATAATTAGTCATACATAATTCTTATATTTTTTCATTTTCATATAAATTTATGATTTATATTTATAGTTACTCACCTAATAACAAATAAAAAACGTATTCGTACCCTATCTAATATAAATATTATATAGGATATATTATATATCATCATATCCTTAATTCTATTTCTTATATCTTATATATATAAATATAGTATTAGTATTATAAATACTAATACTATAGTAAATTTAGTCCATCTTATTAATATTTTCATATTCTAAATTAGAATTAGTTAGAATTATACTATTTGAGATTATTTCTATTTTATATAATTTAAATTCAGATTTTTTATATGAATAGGATTACTTAGAATTCCTAGAATTCTACTAAAATTCTAAATTTAGATTCTCAATTATAGGAAATTCAATTTCGATTGAATTTAAGTAAGACAAAAATATAGAAATTCTCTAAATTCAATAAAAATTAAGATCTTATATATTCAATTCTTATATATTCAATATTAATATAAAAAATATATTAAAATTAACATGAATTGAATTCCTATGTACAACTAATATCTCATGGTTATTTTATTGAAACGGAAATCAAAGTATCTTGGCCCTTTCTCATAAACAGATTTGAAAATCTATTTATCCTTCAATTTTTGATAAATCATTGATTCGTCTGGTATCTACAATAAAAAATACATGATTTATTTAAATTTTATGATTTTATTTTACCAGATCGAAAATATTTTGTATTCAAAACTGTAATTTATAGACCCAATGTCACATTCAGTAAAGATTTATGATACATGTATAGGATGTACCCAATGTGTTCGAGCTTGCCCCACGGATGTATTGGAAATGATACCTTGGGACGGATGTAAAGCTAAGCAAATTGCTTCTGCGCCAAGAACCGAGGATTGTGTAGGTTGCAAGAGATGTGAATCCGCTTGTCCAACGGATTTTTTGAGTGTCCGTGTTTATTTATGGCATGAAACAACTCGCAGCATGGGTCTTTCTTATTGATATGTGACAAAAAACTCCACTTGAATCATTAATCATTTGATTCCTCTTTACCGACAAAAGTCCGTGGCTCGAGAAAATAAAATCTATTATTATTATCCCGAGCACGGGCTTTTCTGGTCAAAATTTATCTTGTCTTTATCACGAGTTATTTTCCTTGGTTAACAATACTTCTTGTTTTGCCCATATTCGCGGGTTCTTTAATTGTATTTTTTCCTCATAGGGGAAATAAGGTGTATAGGTGGTATACTTTATGTATATGTATCCTAGAGCTCCTTTTAATAACCTATTTATTTTGTTATCATTTCCAATTGGACGATCCATTAACCCAAATGAAGGAGGATTCAAAATGGATCAATCTTTTTGATTTTCATTGGAGACTGGGAACCGATGGACTTTCCATAGGACCCATTTTACTTACAGGATTTATAACTACTTTAGCTACTTTAGCAGCTTGGCCAGTTACTAGAAATCCGCGATTTTTCTATTTCTTGATGTTAGCAATGTATAGTGGCCAAATAGGATCATTTTCTTCTCGAGACCTTTTACTTTTTTTCATCATGTGGGAATTAGAATTAATTCCTGTTTACTTACTTTTATCCATGTGGGGAGGAAAAAAACGCCTGTACTCCGCTACAAAGTTTATTTTGTGCACTGCCGGAGGTTCCATTTTTCTTTTAATAGGAGTTCTAGGTATGGGTTTATATGGTTCTAATGAACCGACATTAGATTTCGAGAAATTAGTTAATCAATCATATCCTGCAGCATTGGAAATAATACTCTATTTTTGTTTTCTTATTGCTTATGCTGTCAAATCGCCGATGATACCCCTACATACATGGTTACCAGATACCCACGGGGAAGCACATTACAGTACATGTATGCTTTTAGCTGGAATCTTATTAAAGATGGGAGCATATGGATTGATTCGGATCAATATGGAATTATTAGCTCACGCTCATTCTAGATTCTCTCCCTGGTTGGTTATAGTAGGAATAATACAAATCATTTATGCAGCTTTAACCTCTCTCGGTCAACGTAATTTAAAAAAACGTATTGCCTATTCTTCCGTATCTCACATGGGTTTCATAATTATAGGAATTGGTTCTATAACTGGCATGGGACTCAATGGAGCCATCTTACAAATACTCTCTCATGGATTGATCGGTGCTGCACTCTTTTTCTTAGCAGGAACGAGTTGTGATAGAATACGTTTTGTTTATCTCGAAGATATGGGGGGGATATCTATCTCAATGCCAAAAATATTTACCATGTTTAGTAGTTTCTCGATGGCTTCTCTTGCATTGCCTGGAATGTGTGGTTTTGTTGCAGAATTCTTAGTCTTTTTTGGAATAATTAACAGCCCAAAATATCTTTTCATGCCAAAAATGTTAATCATTTTTTTAATGGCAATTGGAATGATATTAACTCCTATTTTTTTATTATCTATGTTACGTCAGATTTTCTATGGATACAGGCTATTCAATATTCCAAACTCTAATTTTTTTGATTTTGGACCACGAGAACTTTTTGTTTCGATCTGTATCTTTCTACCTATAATAGGTATTGGTTTTTATCCTGATTTCGTTCTCCCGTTATCAGTTGACAAGGTACAAGTTATATTATCTAATTATTATTATAGCTAAGAATTCTTTTTATAGATTCAATGATAAAGAATTTTCATTAATTGTAAAGAAAGTCTTAGAATTCTTTGAATTTCATATTTTGACGATTAAAAAAAAAAAAAAAAATAGTGAAGGCTTAATTAGAATTGTAAAGAGATACTTCGAAAGTTTTTGAGAACCGTTTAAATAGAGGAATTCTTAAAAAGGTTCTCAAAAACTCGCACAAATTTCCATTGTATATCAGACGATGTTTTTATGTATTCTTCATGTAGTTTATTGTTTATTTTATTCAATTAGATATTAATTGGAATGAACCATAACTATGTAACCCAATTTCTAAAAGATTGATCCCAAAATAGCATATCCAAATTATAAGAAATCCTATAGAAGCCACAAATGCCGAATTCGTGCCTTGGTCCTGCAATTTTGGATTTGTTCTAGTATGTAAATAAATTGCAAATATGGTCCAAGTAATAAATGTCCAAGTTTCCTTAGGGTCCCAATTCCAATAAGAACCCCATGCTTCATTAGCCCATACTGCTCCAGAAAGAATGCCTATGGTTAAAAAAGTAAATCCTAAACTAATGACACGATAACTCCAATAATCCAAACGCTGAATTAATTGATATTTGTAAAAATTTTGAAATGAGAGAAAAGAAGTATCTTTTAAAACACTCCCTTTTTCGTTCAAATATTCCGTCTCACCAAAGAAAAACGACTTCCTTAAATTTAAAAAATCCTTGTTTTTCAAAAAAAGATCGATCTTTTTTTGAAATGTAATCACTATAAGAGCAACTGATAATAATGATCCGCATAAAAGAGCTGCATAGCTCAACAGCATCATACTGACATGCATCATTAACCACTGAGATTGTAGAGCAGGTACTAATATTGCGGGTTGATGCATTTCAGTTGAAAGACCTGACATGGCGAAACCTTGGGCAAAAATGGCACTTGGTGCAGTTATTGCGCTTAAATCCTTTTTATGATTACCAAGATACAGAATCATATGAATAATGGAGAAACTCCATGAAAGGAAGATTAATGATTCGTATAAATTACTTAAGGGAAAATGTCCCGAAGAAATCCAACGAATAACTAAGAACCCTGTTATAGAGAAAAAAGTAGCTATTATGCCTTTTTCGGATGAATTACGTAATCCTTTGATTTCGTAGACTAATAAGTTCATCAAATGAATAAGAATCACAATGGAGATGATTGAAAAGGAAATATGAGTTAATATATGTTCTAAGGTCGTAAATATCATAAAGAAGAGTCCCTTTTAAATAATTGAAATGGGGTAGTAGGGGATTAAATAGATCTAATAGAATATTAAATATAATCTATTCTAATATTTTATTAGTTTATTAGATCTATTGTGTCTATATTATTAATATTCTTTAATTTATAATTTATGCCGCCACTCGGACTCGAACCGAGATGCTCTAGCACTGCTTCCTAAGAGCAGCGTGTCTACCAATTTCACCATGGCGGCGGCTTACCTTAAAGAATAATAAGGAAATTCATGTTGAATTGTCGATATTCAATAGAGTTTAGTAAACAATGAAGAAAGATGTATTTCCCTTCATATGGAAATGTTCAATATCAATTGAAATAAATTAGTATCTTCATTATTTAATAATCAACTTTTACGTATTAGAACCCTAGCTCTTGTTTATTCAGAGAAATAAGAACTCAAGAGTTTCGTTTTAAGTCGAGGTATAAGATTCATAATCCTTTTTTGAGACCCAACACCTTAGTATAAAGTATACTGAAATATTCAGATTCTTTTGTCTATTGTAATTGTGCTTTTCTTTTTCGAAAAGCACAATTTATAGGAAAGAAAAAACCATATCACGAGCTAAATATAAATCTAAATAAATAGAAAAAAATACACAATACTGAGTACTTTGAATCCAGTAGACAGAAAGATTCTGATTTTTCATATTATCTAGCTATAATGAATATGGAGAAGTGAAATACAATACAAAATATACACAATACATTTCTTAATTGAATCCATTTGTCTTCCAATTAAGAAATGTAAGATTGGAAGTTCTTTTAGACATGTCAATTAAGATTTTTCCAAGACTTTTTTTTGTGCGACAAAAAAACTTTTTGACCGCCCGGTGGAAACAGATTTAGCTAAAGAAAAAGCTTTTACTGCCTCTAAAAAGCCTTTTTTTTTCCAAATATTTCTACGAATATGCTTTTTTGACATAGAAGTACGTTTTTTTGGAACTGCCATTCAAAAAAAGTAGGTGACTCATTTTTATCGTTGTATGTGAAAGACATATATTGTTCAAAATAAATTACTCTTTATTAGTCATTATCTATACTTAATTCTAAAAATTCCCTCGATAATATCGGAACATAAAAAAAAAAAAAAATTAATATAGAAAGATATGAATAAATATGTAACTGAACTTTAGATATAATAAAATTATCTTAAATTACATGATTTTACATTTTACATAATTAGAATATAATGAAAAGGGAAAATCCAATTATTCAAGATCTCATATGATGTTATTTTATCTAAAATATATCTTTCTTTTCTAAAGTTTAAAGTTCACTAATAACAACTAATAACTAAGTAATAAACTTGACTAATTATTTGATCTTTTCATGTTTTTTTTTTATAGATCAAAATTGGTGAATCGGAAACAATAAAAAAAAAAAAAAAAAGAACAATTTGTTTTCTTATGGAATATACATATAAATATGCATGGATAATACCCCTTTTTCCGCTCCCAGTTACTATGTCAATAGGATTTGGACTTCTACTTATTCCGACAGCAACAAAAGATCTTCGTCGTATGTGGTCTTTCCTAAGTGTTTTACTACTCAGTATAGCTATGTGGTTTTCGGCCAATCTGTCTATTCAGCAAATAAATGGAAGTTTGACCTATCAATATCTATGGTCTTGGACCATCAATAATGATTTTTTATTAGAGTTCGGATACTTGATCGATCCGCTTACTTCTATTATGTCAATACTAATTACTACTGTTGGAATCTTGGTTTTTATTTATAGTGACAATTATATGTCTCACGACCAAGGATATTTGAGATTTTTTGCTCATATGAGTTTTTTCAATGCTTCAATGTTGGGATTAGTTACTAGTTCCAATTTGATACAAATTTACATTTTTTGGGAATTAGTGGGAATGTGTTCGTATTTATTGATAGGTTTTTGGTTCACACGACCTGTTGCAGCAAGTGCTTGTCAAAAAGCTTTTGTAACTAATCGTATAGGAGATTTTGGTTTATTATTAGGAACCTTAGGATTTTATTGGATAACTGGTAGTTTCGAATTTCGGGATTTGTTCCAAATAGTGAATACCTTGATCCATAATAATGGAGTCAATTCTTTATTTGTTACTTTATGTGCCTTTTTATTATTTGTTGGTGCAGTTGCTAAATCCGCGCAATTTCCCCTTCATGTATGGTTACCCGATGCCATGGAAGGGCCCACTCCTATTTCGGCTCTTATACACGCTGCTACTATGGTAGCAGCAGGAATTTTTCTTGTAGCTCGGCTTCTTCCTCTTTTCATAGTTATACCTTACATAATGAATATCATCTGTTTAGTAGGTATAATAACAGTACTTTTGGGAGCTACTTTGGCTCTTGCCCAAAGAGACATTAAAAGAAGTTTAGCTTATTCTACAATTTCTCAATTGGGTTATATTATGTTAGCTCTAGGTATAGGTTCTTACCGAGCTGCTTTATTCCATTTGATCACCCATGCCTATTCTAAAGCTTTATTGTTTTTGGGATCCGGATCCATTATTCATTCAATGGAACCTATTGTTGGATATTCACCAGAGAAAAGTCAGAATATGGTTCTTATGGGAGGTTTAACAAAGTATGTTCCGATTACAAAAACTACTTTTTTTTTAGGTACACTTTCTATTTGTGGTATTCCGCCTCTTGCATGCTTTTGGTCCAAAGATGAAATTCTTCAAGATAGTTGGTTGTACTCACCAATTTTTGCACTAATAGCTTGGTTCACAACAGGATTAACCGCATTTTATATGTTTAGGATGTACTTACTTACATTTGATGGGTATTTGCGCATTCTTTTTCAAGATTATAGTAGTCTTAGTCTTAGTAGTACAAAAAATAGCTTGTTTTATTCAATATCTCTATGGGGAAAAGGGACACTGAAGAAGGATTTCTTTTTTTCGAAAATGGAAAAAATGAATAAGAATAAGGTTTGTTTTTTTTCAAAAGATATATCTAAAATTGACAAGAATTTCAGAAGTAAGATACGAGACTTAAGTACTTACTTTATAAATAGGTACACTTATATGTATCCTCACGAATCGAGCAATACTATGTTATTTCCTCTCCTTGTATTAGTACTATTTACTTTGTTCATTGGATCAATAGGAATTTCTTTTAACGGAGGAGTAATATATTTGGATCTATTATCAAAATGGTTAACTCCATCAACAAGCCTTTTTCATCCAAAATGGAATTCGTCTGAGGATTGGTATGGATTTTTGTCAAATGCTTTCCTTTCAGTAAGTATAGCTCTTTTCGGACTATTTATAGCATCTCTCTTTTATGGATCTATTTATTCTTCTTTCAAAAATTTGGTCTTCATTAATTTATTTTTAAAAATAGGTCCTAAAAGTATTTTTCTGGACAAAATAAAAGGTGTAATATACAATTGGTCATATAATCGTGGTTTTATAGATATTTTTTATACTGGTATTTTCACCATGAGTATAAGAGGGTTAGCCGAGCTAACTCAGTATTTTGATAAATATATAATTGATGGAATTCTAAATGGGATCGGTGTTGCAAGTTTTTTTATGGGCGAAGGGATAAAATATATGGGAGGTGGACGAATCTCATCTTATCTATTCTTGTATTTTTTTTATGTGTCAATCTTTTTATTCATTCTTTTCTTTTTCTCTTCTTTCAGTCTTCCCAATCCCCAATTCTCTTGATGGGTCTCCAGATCAGAATCTTCGTAAACTGGGCTATCTTGATAGCGTGCCTCTTTAAAGTGAAATTCATCCTTTTCCTTTCCATTCACTCGGATCTCTTCCGTTTCATCTATTTTGTCCAGATCCTCCTCTTCTTCCGAACAAAGGAAAGGGTTTTCTTCGGTGGATCCCTCTTGTTCCTGTTTAGTCTCCTTCATTTCGGAAGTTGTTTCTACATCGCTTTCTTCCTTTCTTTCTCCCCCTTCTTCCGTTTCTGAGGTTTCTTTCTCTTTCAGTTTCTTAGTGAAAATAGGCGACGGCATTCTGCCTAAATAGTAGACACAGGTGATAAATAAGAGAATACTAAAGATTCGAGCCATAGAATTTCTCAATTCTGACACAAGATACTTATTAGATCGAATAGGATGATTTTGCCGTATCCAGAATAATACCAATCCAACCCATTTCATGAATAAAATGTGACCAATTAACCAACCAATAAAACTACTTGTTAAAAATAAAATATTGTTGTTGCATCGAAACATATAAACGTTGACTAATCTGGCTAACGTGGAACTTGGTAAAATGAAAAGGTTGAATAATTGAAAAATGAGATTATTAAGGAATACACATTGAATGCTGAGATTACGCATTGAATTTCTGGTAGTAGATCCATAATCAAAAAAGTTTTTGTGATTGTTCCAGAAGAAATGAAACAAAAGATACGGTAGAACTAGGACAGTTATTGTATGAGGTCTACCCAATGCTAGATGCAGAGGCGCATAATAGATCGATATGAACATCATGAGCTGTCCTGCAATAAAACCAGTTGTTGCTGATACCTCCTTCTCGGTTCCTTCTTCCATAACCCGAGCTCGGAGAAGGAAGAGATAAGA